TTTTTTAGCCTCAATTATGACTACTGCCAATTTTATATTGAATTTTTGATGTATACGTTCCAACTCCAATCCAACAAAACAAAGAGTATACTAATAACATAAAATAACATAAAATAAAAGACCAACAAAACCAAGTGGGGCTCCTTTCTTTTCTTATTCTTAGTAAAGGTAAAGCTTGAATAGTCGATTTGTTAGACTTAACCTTACCTTTTTTACATCTCACTTATACTTAATACTGTTTGGCTCTCTGTATGCCCTAGAGAATACCGGTTATATAATACCTTATAATCTATATACAAAATCCTATGTATATGTATAAGTTCCTATGTATATGTATAAGTAGAAGAATTGTATAAGGAAGATAAGATACTAGGTTATAGAAAAGAACAAGTGGAAAAAGGATGAAAACCTAATGATAGGTATTTATGATCTAATCAAAAATGGTTTTTTGTATGGATAAAAGATCTCCCTATGTTATACTATTCAATTCTCAACGAGAAATTGATTTGATAGATCAGAAATTTTTATTCATAATATTGATCTGATTCAGTATCATCAAGATACAATTCATCCCATTGAATTTACAGGAATCAAATTTATCATCTCTATGGGATTAGATCCCGAGTTAAGTTATTGCGAAAAAAAAAGATTAGATTATGGAAGTCAATATTCTCGCACTTATTGCTACTGCACTGTTCATTCTAATTCCTACTGCTTTTTTACTTATCATCTATGTAAAAACAGTTAGCCAAAATGATTAATTTGAATGAAACTTGAATTATCAGTTCTTAGCAGTTCAATTCAATGATTCAAGAAATGAAAGAAAAGAATAAATGAAATGATTGCGCTGAGCTGGAATCAGAACAGAAGTAGCTTATTAAGTATCTAAGCTAGTGTGGTAGAAAGAACTATATATTATAGTTCTTTCTACCACACTAGCTAGTATTGTATACTAATATTAATATAGGTATACTAATATTAATATAGGCTTCATATAGATAAAATTACAATATGTATATAGTAGATGTACATATAGATAAGATAAAACTTTAATTCGATTTCTTTTTTTTCATCTCAAGAAGTCATGGATTGAACAATTAATGGATGATCCGCGTAGTTATATGATAACTTCTTCGGATTTGGAAAAGGGGTTAGAGTAAACCTGGCCGTTTTTCATGTTTAAACAAAACATGAGATGAGTCAAAAAAGTATAATTTCTAGAAGTTTAAAACAAATGTGAAATGTGTGATATGTAAATGTCCTAACGGAAGAAAGATCAAATTTTATTATGTGTAGGACCTCTTTGGACAATCACTAATCGTTTCGCTTACAGTGGAAAGAAAATATATAGTGTCATAATAACAGAATGTTTTTTCTTTTAGAAAAAAAATATAGACTATTTAGTCAAATTAGTCAAATTTTAGAATCTTCTATTATGCGTAGACTTGAGTTGCAAAATACAATTATGATAATGATTTATTACTCTATTCCAGTACAATTTTGAATACTTTTTTTTAAGGCAAGGCTTCGCAAAACGATTATTGATACAGTTCGATTGAGCAATCGATTTCAATTTAGTATTTGTAGTGTCCACAGCACTAGAGTCCACTCCTTCCCCATACTACAAGTGAAAGAGAAAATGTAAAGACGACCATTAAAGCAGCCCAAGCAAGACTTACTATATCCATGTGAATTATGTCCCTTATTTCTATGAAAGAATTATTCGATTATTATTTAATAATCATAGTGGAATCAATGGCACAGAGTCAAAATAGGATTCTGACTTAAGACTATTGATGAACCAAATCAATTCAATGAATACATTTGCAACAAGTTTCAATATTTTAAGATTTCCGGTAGAATCAGGAAGTATTAAGTACAAGATGATACATGCGCCTTTTCTATACACAACTATATATCAGATACCTCTATTTTCTATTTGATCTAAGCTTACTGTCTTTCTATGAAAGAATCGGTAGAACCCACTGCCACTATTACTACATACATATATTCTTTTTTTTTCAATTTTTACCTTTACTCTATACTATAAGAGTCGACCAACTATTCTGATTCTATGTCTGAGCACTCATAGCCTTTTGTGAGTTTAAATACAAAGTATCTTCGTGCCTTTCTACAAGCCCTAAATTTATTTCCCATCATTGTATCCAATCTAATTTAATACCCAACAGAATCATGAGACGCTACTAAAAATGAAAAATTGTTTAAGAGATTTTGATATGCTAGTCTTTTATATAATCTTTTATTCTAGTAGTAAAAATGAGGTACCTCTTAGGAATCTTTGTATATCGAGATTTCCGATCTTAGTTCTTAATTTCATTCTGAAATTGATTCTCACCATTTATTTCAAAAAATTTTGAAATAAATGGTGAGAATCAATCATTACCAATTAATAATTGAGGTTTTTGCTTCATCCCATTTGATTGGGGCTAGACTCAGATTTTAAGAAAAAAAGTTAGAGTCTTTTCTAAAACCTATGCTA